AAAAAAAAATAGAATAAAAAAAAACTTTTTCTTTTCATGCTTTTTCTCTTAAATCAAAAAAATAAGCAATTCTATAGGTTTGAATAAAAATTTGATTGATGATTTCATATAATTGCTATGCTTAGTGTGCGACTCGTTGGTTTTTTTTTATAGGATAGAATTCCAAAAAAATGGACAGACCCCTACTGTGAACTAATAACTATATAACTAATAACCAACTCATCGTTTCACATTATCTGGATACAAAAAAGCAGTCAAGATATGATATATTGGTCATATCATTGTAGCAACTGAAATCTTTCTTACATAAAGAAAAAAAAGAAATCTGATTATGATATAAAAAAAGTATGCAGATAAAGGAAAGGTTGAGAGAAAGAAAGAAAAAGAATATCAATGATATAGGATTCCAATATATGTAAGGTTTATGAGTCATCTCATAAAAGGCAGTGTAATAAAGCATCAATACTGATTCATCCATAAGTATATGAATCTATTCATAGAAAAAAATCAAGAGCCTCGAGCCAATAAAGACTAAAAAGATTGACTCAAGAACAAATTTCATGAGGGGCTCCATTGTAGAATTCAAACCTAACCATTAATTGCGAAGCGACGGGAACGATGGAACCTATGAATACGTAAGATTCTATTGATAAATGAATCCTAATAATTCATTAGGTAGGATGGCGGAACGAACCAGGGACCAATTCATTTATTCCGAGAATTCATGAGCTAACCCTACAACTAAAATAGATATTGAAAGAGTAAATATTCGCCCGCGAAGGTTTTTATTAGATTACTCAATCTTGTTCGATCCAATATAATAATATGATCAAAGGCAAAACAAAATAAAGATTCGTTAGAAAAAAACCACATTATCTCACTATCTAGAAATAGAAATAATTATCTAGAAAAAAAAAATACATGTTTAAGTATATATCCAAACAAGATATAGAAATTTCTAATAGATTAGATGAAATCTCAAAGAATCCATGATTCCGTATATTTTCATAAAATTCTCAAATTCGAATCGTTTCATTCGCGATGAGCCGGATGAGAAGAAACTCTCATGTCCGGTTCTGTAGTAGAGATGGAATTGAGAAAGAACCATCAACTATAACCCTAAAAGAACCAGATTTCGAAAACAACATAGAGGAAGAATGAAAGGAATATCTTATCGAGGTAATCGTATTTGTTTCGGTAAATATGCTCTTCAGGCACTTGAACCCGCTTGGATCACATCTAGACAAATAGAAGCAGGGCGACGAGCAATGACAAGAAATGTGCGCCGTGGTGGAAAAATATGGGTACGTATATTTCCAGACAAACCAGTTACGGTAAGACCTACGGAAACACGTATGGGTTCGGGTAAAGGATCTCCCGAATATTGGGTAGCTGTCGTTAAACCAGGTCGAATACTTTATGAAATGGGCGGAGTAGCAGAAAATATAGCCAGAAAGGCTATTTCAATAGCGGCGTCCAAAATGCCTATACGAACTCAATTTATTATTTCGGGATAGGAACGTAGAACCAAAGAAAAGAAGTCTTGGGGATAAAAAAAAATTGCAGGTTTCTTTTTGACAAACAATATTTCTTTTTTTTTTTACTTCGCCCTTTGGATTAACATTGAAAGAACAGATTCAAAAATGATATGATTCAACCTCAAAGCCATTTGAATGTAGCGGATAACAGCGGGGCCCGAGAATTAATGTGTATTAGAATCATAGGAGCTAGTAATCGCCGATATGCTCATATCGGTGACATTATTGTTGCTGTGATCAAGGAAGCATTACCAAACACACCTCTAGAAAGATCAGAGGTGATCAGAGCTGTAATTGTACGTACTTGTAAAGAACTTAAACGTGACAACGGTATGATAATACGATATGATGATAATGCTGCAGTTGTGATTGATCAAGAAGGAAATCCAAAAGGAACTCGAGTTTTTGGTGCGATTGCCCGAGAATTGAGACAGTTAAATTTCACTAAAATAGTTTCATTAGCACCTGAGGTATTATAAGATGAGATCATACGTAATATAGTTATATTATACATAGTATTTGGATGAAATAGAGTAATTAGTGGATTAGGTTGTATCGGACGCATATCCCTTTATTTAATAACAAAAATATAAAAATTAAAAAATAAATAAAAAATAGCATGTTGATTATATCAAAAATGGGAGGCAACCAAAATTTTAGTTTATCATGGGTAGGGACACTATTGCTGACATAATAACCTCTATACGAAATGCTGACATGAATAGAAAAGGGACGATTCAAATAGCATCCACTAACATCACGGAAAACATTGTTAAAATACTTTTAAGAGAAGGTTTTATCAAAAACGTGAGGAAGCATCAGGAAAACAACAAATATTTTTTGGTTTTAACCCTACGACATAGAAGGAATAGGAAAGGACCCTATCGAACTATTTTAAATTTAAAACGTATCAGTAGGCCTGGCCTACGAATCTATTCGAACTATCAACGAATTCCTAGAAT